TCAATCAATAAATATTAAGTAAAATAAACAAGCTTAATCCCTCGTTTTGTTATTTGTTAATAGATTTCCAACGAACAACCACCGGGTTTCAGGTAATTAAATTTTTGCTATTTCCAGATCCAATTAGTTCATTATATTTTCTTTATCTTTTTTATATGCATCTTATATCAATCAAATTCTAGCAAGAGAATCAATTTTTGTTCTTATACTTATAGAACATGATATTCTATGGTAAGAATTCTAAATCGGAATAATAAATAGGTATGAATAGAACAAAAAAAAAGGGGGGTTAGTAAAGAAAAAATTATACAAAACTATATAGGATTTATCCGCACCCTTTTTTTTGCTCTATTCCTTAATTGAATTTCGTGTAATTAAGACTAAGTTCTGTAAAAACCCCTGCCTTTTTTGAAATATCATGAACGGTTCCTGTAGGTTGAGCGCCCTTGTCAAGAAAATATCGAATAGCAGGAACATTTAAATGGGTTTGATTATTTATCGGATCATAAAAACCCACCTTCCGAAGATCTCTTCCTTCTCTTCGGGATCGAACATCAATTGCAACGATTCGATAAACGGCTCATTGGGATAGATATAGCTGAACAATACCCCCCCTAGAAACGTATAAGAAGTTTTATCCTCGTACGGCTCGAGAAAAAATGATTAGAAGTTATGTCTATATAGAGAATTAGAATGTCAAATAGATCTATAAAAAAATCAAATCAATTAGAGATTTAAGTCCTTCTTTTTTTTTTCTTTTTCTTTTTGAAAAAGAAAAAGCATTCATACTCTCATAACTCAAGTTGGATAACTTTCGAACAGTCCAAAAGAAAATCCTTAGGCATTTCATTTTTTGAGTGGTCTCGAACCCCCTTTTTTGTCTCGTTTTGAATCTATTTTTTGATTCTTCATTCTGACTAATTGTTGAGACAATCGAAAACGGTATTTTCTTGTTCCAGGATCCGTTATCTTTGCTTTGAATCATTGGGTTTAGACATTACTTCGGTGATCTTTAATGTTTTAAAAAATGGCAGCAACACACCCCTTTTTTTTTATTTCTTTCTATCAAAGAATCATACAAACAATCGATTCCTGCATGATACACTTTTTATCGAAAGAGGTTTCCCGATTCCAACAAATTTTCCTTTTGTTTTTGTATTTTAAAATTGCTCGAATCAGATCCTTTCGATTTCTATATCGAAAATATACTTACGAAGTTTTTTCCAACTTATTGATTGGTATTAACCATAGATCCTTGCCCCCGAGAAATGAATAAATACTTTCTACTCGAGCTCCATCATATACTATTTACATTACAACCCGCCCAAAAATGAGGATTCTAATAGAACAGAACAAAGGATGTCGAGCCAGGAACCTATTCATATAAAATCAAAAAAAGTGGATGTAAAGAAATCCATAGCGGATCATGGCCTTCAAGTCGCACGTTGCTTTCTACCACATCGTTTCAAACGAAGTTTTACCATAACATTTCTCTAGTTTGGAACGGGTATGTAATTGATTCAATTATGGAATCATGAATAGTCATTGCTTCGGCCGATACACAGTCTTTTTTCCTTCTATATGAAGTGAATAGTTAATTTATGAAGAAGAAGCCTCAGTAAGAATTCAAATAAACCCTCTATTTTATTGTATGAATGCAATATTTTTTATTTATAAATAAGACGACTAAAAAATCAGTTAAGTTCTTTTTGAATCCCCGTTGCATCTTCAAATGATTCGATAGAATCGATTCAACAATCTTACACTTCTTCGAGTACCAAGGACCAATAAGAAAGATTAAAACTATTTAATTGAAAAAATTTACTGCCTCAACATCACCATTATATTTAACAGTAAGGTAAGGGCTCACAAATCTTTTTTCAAAAAAAAGCGAAAGAACGTTATCACTGAAATAGAAGGATAGCAATCCATATGCATATAAGCATTTCCTCAATTTACAATTTATGCCTAGTTTCTTTGGCTTGTACTTGATATTCAATAATCTTGAATCTTTCCCAAATATGAAAATTATGAAAATATTATGAAAAAAAAATGAATAAGATGTATGAATCACCCCCGTCTAAATTGTTTTTCCATAGATTTACAATTATTCATTAAAGCCAAAGACAAAATACCTAAAAAAGAAGGTCAAAGAAAATCCATTCCATGTGGAACTAGATTTTTGGTTAATGATATTTGGACAGACACAGATAATCAAATCGATATCTTCCATTGCTCACTAACTCTTATCTACTTCCACGCCCAATTCATTCTGTGGGGATGATGAATCCTAAATAAAAAAGAAAAGACCCTATTTTAGGGGATGCTAGACTATTTTGTATAGATACAAAGCCAAAAAGGTCCAGATTAAGTCATCGTTTCCTTTCCTATTTTTTTTTTATTTTAACCTAACCTAGTCTTAAGAGACTTAATCCCGAATTCAATCAGTATCAGGAATACCCTCTTGTTTCGAATTCAGAAATGAAAGGAGAATCATTGAACTGTCTTCTTAAAAAAAGATAACAAATATATAGAGGCTTTCGCATTTCGATTTAGAATGGATCCTTGAAAATTCAACTAGATATGGGACGTAAAGCTTTTCTAAGAAACTAACTTAAATATAAAAGTGAAAGGGAGGGGCATAGGCTAAAACGCCCATCCAACTTTTTTGACTTCAAACTCTTGTGATCGATATTTCCATCTTCCCTGGATCACAAATGCATTCAGTTACATTTTCGTATTATTTGACTTCAATTCAATTTGTGAAAAAGGATCTGATTCAGAGAATAATTTTGAAAAATTAGAAAGAAGAAGTACATTTTACCAAAAATTATACTCTTAAGAAGATTGATCAAAAGGGTAATTTTAATTCTGTCCACTCTGGGACGGAAGGATTCGAACCTCCGAATACCGGGACCAAAACCCGTTGCCTTACCACTTGGCCACGCCCCATTTCAATTTCGATTCGGTACTAAAAAACACTAATATTGTTATTGGTTGTTCGTCAATTCCAGTCCAAATCCCTAAAATTCGATTTTGGTTTTAATGTTAGGATTTTGACACGTGTAGATGGAAAATTAAACCAAATTTCTTGATCATTATATAGAATTCAATTAAGATATTGTATGAAAGTATGATTTCTTCTATTCTCTTGTGACAATTATAGATTTTTGTTTTGATTGGTTCGGTTCAAAGAAGTATTTTTTTTTGTTTACTTTACTTTCTTTTCTTCATTTTTATCTTATATCAATAACATATTAATAACTCAATCAAAATACAATTATCTCCAAGAACAAAATGTTTGTTATGCTTAATATCTTTAGTTTGATCTATATCTGTCTTAATTCTGCCCTTTCTTCGAGTAGTTTTTTATTCGCCAAATTGCCCGAGGCCTACGCTTTTTTGAATCCAATTGTAGATGTTATGCCAGTAATACCTGTTCTATTTTTTCTCTTAGCCTTTGTGTGGCAAGCTGCTGTAAGTTTTCGATGAGATCCTTAATACTGTCCTAGAAAAATTCATGATTTATTCGAGTTCGAGAAGAAAAATTCTAACAATTGATAAGATCAGATGAGTCTTACAATATGAACGAACCCTCAATTTAAAGAGTGAACGTCTTGTCTTGGGGAGCTACGATCAATTTGGACCCCCATTTACTGATTCTGACCCTTTTTCATTGAAAAAACCGTATTAGAGCCCACCACAATATCGAAGTATAATTGTGTGAATTTCTGAAAACTCTTTTCTATTTATAGAAATTCTAAAAAGAACTTCATTTCTTGGTGTCAAAATCGGATATGTAGTATAAAAATAGAGAATCTATTCTCTTTTTCCTTTTCCCAAAAAAACGATTTGGAGATTGTGTAATGCTTACTCTCAAACTCTTTGTTTACACCGTAGTGATATTCTTTGTTTCTCTCTTCATCTTCGGATTCCTATCTAATGATCCAGGACGTAATCCCGGGCGCGAAGAATAAAAAATAAGAAGTTTTTCCTTGCTTTATTCTTATAAATGTTCTTAGGATTTTATCTATTCCACATCTTTTACTATTAAAAAAAAAGAAAAAATGTTCGCAAAATTCGAATTTGAAAGATACCAAGCCATCGACGGAAACGGAAAGAGAGGGATTCGAACCCTCGGTACGAATAACTCGTACACCGGATTAGCAATCCGACGCTTTAATCCACTCAGCCATCTCTCCTAATTGAAAAAACAAAAGAATTACTATGGTACATTACAAAAAAAATAATGCTTGAAAAAAGCCCTTCTTTACTTTATTTTAAATCTTTACTTTATTTTAAATCTTTACTTTCTATATTACTATATTATTTTAGTATATTATTTTTTTTTCTATATTACAGACTATATTATAGAAATATTTAGTATATAATAAAATTGATTATATAATATCAATCAATTTTATTCTATAGCTTATAGAAAATTGCGTTTATAGAATTGATTTTTTTTTTTTTTCTTTTGTATTCTATTATATAAATAGATACCACTTTTATCAGCAATTCGATTTATATAAAATTAAAATAAAGAAAGGATTCGAAAGAGATATCTCGAATCAAAATAGAAAAAAAATAAAGAAAAAAATATCTCTTTAATTTCCTTCAACAGGGCCTTTTTTGATTTCCACTTCCACGGCCTGGCCTGGTCAGTACCCAGCCGGGCCCTTTTTTTGTTCCAATGAACCATACCGCCGAACCATAGAAAAAATGATTTATTTGTATTTGATTTGAAAACAAAAAAAAAAATTAAATCCTTGTTATTGTATTCAAACAACAATAAAAAGAAGGACTATTTCCATTTATTAATTATTAAATTTAATTATTTAAACAAAATAAGTCCTCTTTTCCTAATTTCATTAGGACTACTGACAAAGACATCAACGTCCTAATCTCTAATTTTCATTTCATGATGATTATTTAAAATTTCCGTCCTATCTTGATTACGCCCGATTCTCTTGTTCGACAAAAGTCCCTTTTTTATACAA